TGAAAATGAACATTTAAATGACCTTCAAAAGTAAGTAAATAGATGCGAAACATATAAAATGCGGTTAATCCTGCGGTAGCCCAAGCGATTATTGCGAAAATTGGCGAATACAACCAACTATCATTAAGAATTTCATCTTTTGACCAAAAACAAGCAAGAGGTGGAATACCACAAAGAGAAAGTGTACCTAATAAAAAAGAGGTTTTAGTAATCGGTACATGTTTTGTTAAACCACCCATAAAAACCATATTCTGACTCTTATTCGGAGAATAGCCAACAACGGTTTCCATTGAATGAATAACGGACCCAGACCCTAAAAATAATAATGCTTTGGAATAAGCATGAGTAATCAAATGAAATAAAGCACTTCGATAAGACCCCATTCCTAGAGCTAACATCATATAACCCAATTGAGACATTGTCGAATAGGCTAAACCCCTTTTAATGTCTTTTTGAGCAAGAGCTAAAGTAGCTCCTAATAATAGTGTGATTATGCCTATCAACGAGATTAAATTCATTATATAGGGTATAAGCATGAAAAGAGGGAGAAGGCGAGCTACAAGAAAAATCCCTGCTGCTACCATAGTAGCAGCATGTATAAGAGCCGAAATAGGAGTGGGTCCCTCCATAGCATCGGGTAACCACACATGAAGGGGAAATTGTGCAGATTTAGCAACCGCACCGGTAAATAATAAAGTAGCACACAAAGTAACAAAGGAAAAGTTGACTTCATTATTATAAATCAAGTTATTGAGTATTTCGAATAAATCCTGAAATTCAAAACTACCTGTTATCCAATAAAACCCTAAAATTCCTAATAATAAACCAAAATCCCCTATACGATTAGTTACAAATGCTTTTTGACAAGCATTTGCCGCAGAAGGTCGGGTAAACCAAAACCCTATTAATAGATAGGAACACATTCCAACTAATTCCCAAAAAAAATAAATTTGTATCAAATTTGAACTAGTAACTAATCCCAACATGGAAGTACTGAAAAAACTCATATAAGCAAAAAATCTCAAGTATCCTTGATCGTGAGCCATATAATTATCACTATAAATAAGAACGATGATTCCAACAGTAGTGATTAACATTGACATAATAGAAGTAAGTGGATCGATCAAGCAGCCAAATTCTAAAGAAAAATCATTATCGAGTGTCCAAGACCATACATATTGGTGGATAGAACTGCTATTTATTTGTTGAATAGACAGATTAATTGAAAAAATCATGACTATACTTAACAATAAAATACTTGGAAAAACCCACATACGACAAAGATTTTTTGTTGCTGTCGGAAAAATAAGAAGTCCGACTCCTATTAACATAGGAATTGGAAGTGGAAGGAAAGGTAAAATCCACCCATATTGATATGTCTGTTGCATAAAAAAAATTTTAATTCGTAATTAATTGTTTCCGATTTATCGGACCTTACTTCTTTTGAAAGGAGTCAATAAAAAAATGAAAATATGCACTAAGCTTAACCTAACTTAAATATAAAAAAAGAAAATATTTTCATTTTTCTTTCTTTTTACTTATTCTTTTTCTTTCTGAATTTCTTCTAAATATTTCAAATATTCAAATCAAGAAGTTACAATTGGTCAAATCATACAAAAGACAAAGATTAATTATGAGTCTCCTTCCAATTTGAAAATCCAAGTCAAATTTTGACAAGTTACTAAAAATATTCTTCTTGTTTTTATTTTTTAGAAAAATTTTATGCGATTTTACCATATCGTTCATATTCCATTCTTTTAGAATTTTAGAAAAAATTATCTAGAAAAGCGCAGATTTTTTTAAACAATAGATGTCTTTCACATCCACCTATACCAATGAGTAATCTCTTAATTTTTATTTAAATGGCAGTTCCAAAAAAACGTACTTCTGCATCAAAAAAGCGTATTCGTAAAAATTTTTGGAAAAGGAAAGGGTATTGGGCGGCATTAAAAGCGTTTTCTTTAGGGAGATCTCTTTCTACCGGGATTTCAAAAAGTTTTTTTGTGCGACAAACAAATAAAAAAATAAGTTATTAAGAAATAAAACAGAACACCTTAGAAAAATCTAAATTGACCTGACTTAAAAATTAAAATCTTCCGTTTCAAAAATAAAATTCCCAAATTCCATTTCCTATGAATTAATTCATAGGAAATGGAATTCTTCTGTTTTACTTTAAAACCGAATTCAAACAAAGTCTTTTTTTTGACAAAAAAACAGAAGATACTCACTTTCTTTTTAGTATATTTTCTTTCCAGAATAGAAGTCTTATTTCCCCCAGCTTTGTACTATAAAAGATTTTTTTTGCACAACTTTATTACTTTTGGATTTTCTGTAAATTCTTATATAGAATAGAGCCCATAAATCTCTCGCCATCAATTCACGCAAAAACATGCAAATTTTATGAATAAATATGTGTGAATTTTAAATAACCTAAAATAGGTTTTTTGTTCATTGATAAAACTTATTTTTTGGTTGCACTTTTAAAAATTAAATAAATAAAAAATGCTTAATTTAAAAAATGTTTTTAGGGGAAAAGGTTCTATCCCTTAAGTCATAGTAAGACTTTCGGGTTTTACAAGAGTTCAAGTAAAGAAGAGTCTCAAATATACAATACAACTAAAACCCTAAACTAAAATAATGAACCTTCAAGGACATATTTGAACAGATTTTTATTCATTGATTTAAATCTTTCCTAAAAATATTGCATACAATTGAATTCTTAAATCTAGATGATTTCTTATTCATAGGTTATTATGAGGTCAAGACAAGCCGCTATGGTGAAATTGGTAGACACGCTGCTCTTAGGAAGCAGTGCTAGAGCATCTCGGTTCGAGTCCGAGTGGCGGCATGTCATTTCCTAAAAAAAGAAAATAGATCCTATAATGAATAATGAATTCAATTGCCGATTTCGATTTTATAATTAAGGAACTCTTTTTTATGATATTTTCAACTTTAGAGCATATATTAACTCATATTTCTTTTTCGACTGTTTCAATTCTAATTACAATTCATTTGATAACCTTTTTTGTCGATGAAATCGTAAAACTATATGATTCATCTGAAAAGGGCATGATAACGGCCTTTTTGTGTATAACAGGATTATTAATTTCTCGTTGGATTTATTCGAAACATTTTCCACTAAGTGATTTATACGAATCGTTAATCTTTCTTTCATGGAGTTTTTCCTTTATTTATATAGTTCCGTATTTCAAAAAAAATCAAAATTTTCTAAGCACAATAATAGGTCCAAGTGCTATTTTTTCCCAGGGCTTTGCTACCTCAGGCGTTTTAACTGAAATACACGAATCCACAATATTAGTACCTGCTCTTCAATCCGAGTGGTTAATAATGCACGTAAGTATGATGATATTGGGATATGTGGCCCTTTTATGTGGATCATTATTATCAGTATCACTTCTAGTCATTACAGTTCGAAAAAAAAGAAAATTTTTTTCTACGAGTAATCGTTTATTAAATTTAAAGAAGTCATTTTTCCTTGGTAAAGTCGAATACATGAGTGAAGGAAAAAATAGTTTTCAAAAAACTTCGTTTTTTTCTCCAAGGAATTATTATAAGTCGCAATTGATTCAACAATTGGATTATTGGAGTTATCGGGTTATTAGTCTAGGATTTCTCTTTTTAACAATAGGAATTCTTTCTGGAGCAGTATGGGCTAATGAAGCATGGGGGTCCTATTGGAGTTGGGACCCAAAAGAAACTTGGGCTTTTATTACTTGGATCATATTTGCAATTTATTTACATACTCAAACAAATCTAAAATTGAAGGGTACAAATTCAGCAATTGTAGCGTTTATTGGATTTCTTATAATTTGGATATGCTATTTTGGAGTAAATCTATTAGGAATAGGATTACATAGTTATGGTTCATTTACATCTAATTAAATTCAAAAAACGAGTTCTTACCACTTACCAATAGGAATAGAAAGCATATAACACATATTAAACTTTGTGTGAACTATCGAGAGCCCCGCGAATCAAAGTCACGGGGCTCTCGATAGTTCACACAAAGTTTTTTTACTTAACACAAGAGAAGAAAAAGCGTTCTTTTGTCATTGTACAACGAACCTTTTTGTAAATGCTAAAATTTTTTTTTCATTTAAAAAAAAAAAAAACTATCTAAAAAAAGAATTAGATAGGATAAATTCAACCTTTTCAACTGATAGTGAAAGAACGAAATCGGGGTACATACCAATACCGAGTACGGGTAAAAAAATAGAGATGGAAAGAAATAACTCTCGCGGCCCAGAATCAAAAAAATAAAAGTTTTGGCCATTAAATATCTTGTATCCATAGAACATCTGGCGTAACATAGATAATAAATAAATAGGGGTTAATATAATTCCAATTGCCATTACAAAAGTAATTAGGATTTTTGTCATTAAAAGAAATTTTGGACTAGTAATTAGTCCAAAAAAAACTATTAATTCGGCAACAAAACCACTCATACCTGGTAATGCGAGGGAGGCCATCGAAAAGCTACTGAATATCGTGAACATTTTTGGCATTGGGATAGCTATTCCACCCATTTCGTCAAGATAAAGAAGACGTATTCTATCATAAGTTGTTCCAGCCAAGAAAAAAAGTGCAGCACCGATAAATCCATGAGAAATTATTTGTAAAAGGGCCCCATTGAGTCCCATATCTGTAATAGAACCGATTCCTATAATTATGAAACCCATATGAGATACAGAGGAATAGGCTATTCTTTTTTTTAAATTTCGTTGACCAAGAGATGTTGAAGCTGCATAAATTATTTGTATTGCGCCCACTATTATCAACCAAGGAGAAAATAGAGAATGAGCATGAGGAAATAATTCCATATTGATTCGAACTAATCCATACGCTCCCATTTTTAATAAGATTCCGGCTAGAAGCATACAAGTGCTATAATGCGCTTCTCCGTGGGTATCTGGTAACCATGTATGTAGGGGTATGATTGGTAATTTGACAGCAAAAGCAAGAAAAAATCCAATATAAAA